CAACTTGCTATCGGACATTTATTTTCGATTTGGTATTATTCCAAAAAGGATTTCGACATATTTCACTTTATTATAATTATGAGAATCAATCCTACTACTTCTAGCCCTGCGGTTTCCACACTTGAAGAAAAAAAACTAGGGCGTATCGCTCAAATTATTGGCCCAGTACTGGATGTCGTTTTTCCCCCGGGCAAAATGCCTAATATTTATAACGCTTTGGTAGTTAAGGGTCGAGATACTGTCGGTCAGCAAATTAATGTGACTTGTGAGGTACAACAATTATTAGGAAATAATCGAGTTAGAGCTGTAGCTATGAGTGCTACAGATGGGCTGATGAGAGGAATGGAAGTGATTGACACGGGAGCTCCTCTAAGTGTTCCAGTCGGCGGAGCTACTCTCGGGCGAATCTTCAACGTTCTTGGAGAGCCTGTTGATAATTTAGGTCCTGTAGATACTCGCACAACATCTCCTATTCATAGATCTGCGCCTGCCTTTATACAGTTAGATACGAAATTATCAATCTTTGAAACAGGTATTAAGGTGGTAGATCTTTTAGCTCCTTATCGCCGTGGAGGAAAAATCGGACTATTTGGGGGAGCTGGAGTAGGTAAAACAGTACTCATCATGGAATTGATCAACAACATTGCCAAAGCTCATGGAGGCGTATCCGTATTTGGCGGAGTAGGAGAACGTACTCGTGAAGGAAATGATCTTTACATGGAAATGAAAGAATCCGGAGTAATTAATGAAAAAAATCTTGCAGAATCAAAAGTAGCTTTAGTCTATGGTCAAATGAATGAACCGCCGGGAGCTCGTATGAGAGTTGGTTTGACTGCCCTAACTATGGCAGAATATTTCCGGGATGTTAATGAACAAGATGTGCTTCTATTCATCGACAATATCTTTCGTTTTGTCCAAGCAGGATCAGAAGTATCCGCATTATTAGGGAGAATGCCTTCTGCAGTGGGTTATCAACCTACCCTTAGTACAGAAATGGGTTCTTTGCAAGAAAGAATTACTTCTACCAAAGAGGGATCTATAACTTCGATCCAAGCAGTTTATGTACCTGCGGACGATTTGACCGACCCTGCTCCTGCCACTACATTTGCACATTTAGATGCTACTACCGTACTATCAAGAGGATTAGCTGCCAAGGGTATTTATCCAGCAGTAGATCCTTTAGATTCAACGTCAACTATGTTACAACCTCGGATCGTTGGCGAGGAACATTATGAAACTGCGCAAAGAGTTAAGCAAACTTCACAACGTTACAAAGAACTTCAGGACATTATAGCTATTCTTGGGTTGGATGAATTATCCGAGGAGGATCGTTTAACTGTAGCAAGAGCACGAAAAATTGAGCGTTTCTTATCACAACCCTTCTTCGTGGCAGAAGTATTTACTGGTTCTCCAGGAAAATATGTTGGTCTTGCAGAAACAATTAGGGGGTTTCAACTGATCCTTTCCGGAGAATTAGATGGTCTGCCCGAGCAGGCTTTTTATTTGGTGGGTAACATCGATGAAGCTACCGCGAAAGCTATTAACTTAGAAGTGGAGAGCAATTTGAAGAAATGACCTTAAATCTTTGTGTACTGACTCCTAATCGAATTATTTGGGATTCAGAAGTGAAAGAAATCATTTTATCTACAAATAGTGGCCAAATTGGTGTATTACCGAACCACGCCCCTATTGCCACGGCTGTAGATATAGGTCTTTTGAGAATACGCCTCAACGACCAATGGTTAACGGTGGCTCTGATGGGTGGTTTTGCTAGAATAGGGAATAATGAGATCACCATTTTAGGAAATGATGCGGAGATGAGTACTGACATTGATCCGCAAGAAGCTCAACAAACTCTTAAAATAGCTGAAGCTAACTTGAGTAGAGCTGAGGGTAAGAGACAAGTGATTGAAGCGAATCTAGCTCTCAGACGAGCTAGGACACGAGTAGAGGCTGTCAATGTTATTTCCTACTAGTCAATACATCAAAATAATCAAAAGAAGTTTTTTAGAAGTTCTTTATTATACACCACATTTAGATTCTGCCAATTGAAGACAATCAAGTCTAATCTGATACAACGAAAAAAGGAGGATGGGTAGAAAAACTTATTAGATACCATTGCATTGACTCCGGTATCTAATAAGTTCTACCTACTATTGGATTTGAACCAATGACTCCTGCCGTATGAAAGCAATACTCTAACCACTGAGTTAAGTAGGTAATTTATCACCGCAAAAGAAGACCCATCACCTCGGGGATTATAGATAGAATATAATTTCTAAGCAATACCAATCTGTTAACAGTAAACGGATCAAAGAGTTATCATGTGAGATTAGGAAATATCCATCTTGACAAGAAATTATCTATATGTTAAGATATCTATGACAAGGGCTATAGCTCAGTTAGGTAGAGCACCTCGTTTACACGTGCGCCAATGCTTTTCAAGGGAGCTTATTATGCAATGAACATAGTTGATCTTATTGAAAAATCAATGTCTTAC